TCCAATAAATCCAAAAATGCATTTTTCCCTTTCTATGAACCAGTAAAGAGTGTCGAGGGATATACTTTCATTCCCAAAGCAAAAAGAAGTCTTGATTTCTTTTTGCTTTCCTATTTTTCCATTTCGCTTTTATTGTTTGTTAGGTTTGGAACTATGTAATTAATTGAAGTGGAAAGGCAATCTGATGATCCTTCATCAGAAGATTGTCCAAGGAAGACGCAAGGTGGGTTTTAGAAAAAACAAGGAAACGGATGATAAATAAAATTTTTGAGTAATTGAGTCAGGAATCAAAATTGGAATTCGGTATGGATAAAAGAACTTCCTATGTTATACTATTCAAGTCTTGACAACGGGTTGATTTGATAGATCAGATATTGTTATTCATGATAGTGATCCGGTTCAAGATCATCAAGAGGTAATTCATTCATTGAATTTACAGACGATAGACAAAAGATTTATCATCTCTAGGGGATTAAATCCCGAGTTATTGCGAAGTAAAAAACCGATGAGATTATGGAAGTCAATATTCTTGCATTTATTGCTACTGCACTAGTCATTCTAGTTCCTACCGCTTTTCTACTTATCATTTACGTAAAAACAGTCAGTCAAAATGATTAATTCAATTGAATTTGAAAATTCATTTGAATAAAACTTTCCTTCCAAGTTCTTATCAAAAATGGACAAAGTCAAATGAAAGGGATTCCAATTTCACGTCTTAACTTAAATGAAATGAGCGCACTATAATTATAGTCGGCAATTTTATAAGAGATAGATAGTATAAAAATGAATTTTTATACTATCTATCTCTTAGTCTATAAAGTTGTAATCTAGAATAAAGATAAAGGTTTAAGTTTCTATATATCAATCTACAATATTCTCTTCATATATGTGTATATTAATTCCATATCTATATATTCCATATATTGTATGGAATTGACATAAGACCCAATTTCCTACATCTATTTGTTATTTGTTCCGATCAATCTGAAATAATTCTTATCTGTAGGATTCTAATTCCTTTCCTTTTACTAATAAGGAAGGGGAAAACTCGCCTATTTTTAACGTCAGAACCGTGATATGAAATAAGTCGATAAAGCATAAACCGCCTTTCTAAAAATAGAAACCAAAGGGTAAATGCCCGATATGTAACTCGCCCGAGGCAAGATTTTCTTATTGCCCAGTCTCTCCTTAAACAACCACTATCTCTATATCATTTCTCATAGAAAGTGCGTATACGCTTAACAAAACGACTTCTTTTTTGAAGAGTAAAAGGGAAATAAAAAAAAAAGAAAAAAGGTCCGGTCTTCCTTAGTATCCATCTATAAAGATAGTAAGAGCCCATTCCCATTGATTGAAATAGAAAATTTCGGAAGAATTTTAGGTTGGAATAAATTTCCAATCATCTGAATCCCTTTCTTTTCGAAGTACAAAGATGGGAATCGATGAAATATCTCTTTGATTGAAAAAGTATGATTCCTATCATAGATTACTCCATTGGAATCCAATGGGATTCCAAATTCAAAGAAAAGATTTGATTTTAAATAGTTCAAAAGAATGATCTATAAAACAATCGATACGGTTTGATTCCTGAACTCAATTAGTAGTACTTCTAAAGTCCACTTCTTCCCCACACTACGAGTGAAAGGGAAAATGTAAAGACTACCATTAAAGCAGCCCAAGCGAGACTTACTATATCCATGTGCATTATGTCCCCTATCTCTATAAATACGAAGGAATTTTTTCATTATTCCTCACTAATAATAGTGGAATTAATGTCGCAGAGTCAAAAAGGGGTTCTACCAAACACTATTGAGAAACCAATCCAATAAATCGATTATGATTTCGATTTTTTTGGTGATTCAGGCGACACCCGGATTTGAACTGGGGAAAAAGGATTTGCAGTCCCCCGCCTTACCACTCGGCCATGCCGCCAAAATGATACAAAATAGAATAGATGCAATTTTTCCCGGATTACTGAATTTTTATTGTACTTGCATTTTGACTTCTGTTTTCCTTAATCCTTTATTTCCTAAAATAAAAGAAAGACCCCTTTTGATTGGATTTGATCCATCCCTTATGATTGATTGTATAGTATCTGAAAATACACAATGCTAAAAACATTCTCTCGTTTTTCTATTGAGAAATCAAATGGGTATTTTTCAGACGAGAAATTAGAACCATTGACTATTGACCCCTTACTTCGAATTCATGAACGATTCTGGAATTTGAATTTCAAATTGTGTTTTCCTAATGACAAAATACAAATTGAGACAGAACGAATCAGTATTGATTTTTTAATCAAAAAATATTTCTCAATTTCAATTATAACAAAACATATGAGTTTATGTAAACCCCAGAACATAAATTGTTACACAGATATCTATTATTTAGATATATTGTCAATAAGGAATTATCATAAAATTATCCTACTTCATTTCATGCATTGAATGGGAATTTTCTTTTGATAGAGCACGCCCGGGGCTGTCGCTATCCCGAATAG